ATCGGTCGATAATATGAGAATCCGCGAAATCGGCCCAGGTCGGCTTACTGATGGGATGCCCTAACGCATTACAAAACCGTGCCTTAGTCAATGATCCAATCAGATGAATAATTGGAACGGTTGTATCGACCTTCTTCATAGTATTATCTATTATAAATGAATTTTCTAGCATTTGACTCCGTACCACCAAAAGATTTATTCGCACACTAGAAAGATATCCCAGAAAGTTAATAGAGTGCTTGTCTAAGTGGTTTATATGAGCCCTTCTTGGTTCAGACCACACGCGAAAATGCCATTGCCATAAATTGACAAGGTAATATTTCCATTTATTCATCAGAAGAGGCGTATCTTTTGAAGCCAGAATGGATTTTCCTTGATATCTAACATAATGCATAAAAGGATCCTTGAACAACCATAAGATGTTCTGAAAATAATTAGAAAAGACTTCGACAAGATGTTCGACTTTTCTATAGAAATATATTCGCTCAACGAGGACTCCAGAGGATGTTGATCGTAAATGAGAAGATTGGTTACAGAGAAAAAAGAAGATGGATTCATATTCATATACATGAGAATTATATAGAAAGAATAAGAATCTTGGATTCCTTTTTGAAAAAATGGAAATGGAGTTCTTTGGAATAATAAGACTATTCCAATGAAAATGCTCGTGGAGAAAGAATCGTAATAAATGTAAAGAGGAGGCATCTTTTACCCAGTAGCGAAGGGGTTGAACCAAGATTTCGGGGCGAATGGGGTGGGGTATTAGTACATCTAACACATAATTTAAATGTGAGAATTTGTCCTCGAAAAAAGGAAATATTGAATGAATTGATTGTAAATTATAAGATTTTTCTATTTCTTTCCCTTCTAAAGAAGCTACTAGTCCTAGGGAAAATGGAATTTCCACAATGACTGCAAATACCTCTGATAGAATTTGAGAATAAAAATTATAGTTGTGCCCAAAAAATTGATTTTGGTTAGAATCATTAAAAAAAATACTCAAATAAATCGGTTGATACATTCGAGTAATTAACCGTTTCACACTTAGTGAACTAGATTTATTTTCATAACCCACATTTTCCAATGAAATCGTCGATCTATTTAAACCATGATCATCAGCAAGTGCATAAATATACTCCCGAAAAAGAAGTGGGTATAGGAAGTCGTGTTGTTGAGATCTATCTAGTTCTAAATATACTTGAAATTCCTCCATTTTAAATTAGATTGAAACCGAAGGTAAGGGATTTATTGGATGATCAAATGATACATAGTGCGATACAGCGAAAACAAAGTATTGTAGTAAAAAAAAAGTAGATACCTTGAAAACGAGTCGACTCATCACCGGATTCTCTATCCTCTCATTTTCCATTTAATTGAATAATTAAATTGGTTTATGTTTGTTATAGTATAAAAGTTAGAAATCCTTTATTTTTTCAATCCAATCGCTCTTTTGATTTTGGAAAAAACTATCTTTATCAATATACTGCTTCTTCTACACATTCATATTTGACCCATAATAGGGACTAACTAATACTTAGGATTCATTAAATAAATCGATAATCCACTCATGGGAAACCCTTTCCCCGTGTTAGGAACTAATATCTTTTTAACGTTTAATTAGATCGGGGAATCATTCAAATTAAGAACAGAAGCTCGTTCCTTTTTGTTTCCCGATAATTGGAACCCTAGGGCTCTATCCATTTATTCATTCGACCCAACTTTGAATTCAATTTCTTTTGTTCCGCGCCAAGAATTAAAACTTGGTTTTGTATCGATTGAATAAGAATAAAATATTCTCAAAATTCTCGATTGATACGACATGCTGTTTTTTCCATTCATTCCTTTCAGGATCAGTCGTGGTCTTACAAACTCTCCCCAAGATCTGGACGAATCCTTTGCTTCATAGAAATGTGTAAAAGATGCTAGCCGTACTTAAAAGCCGAGTACTCTACCGTTGAGTTAGCAACCCGAATAATTCGAATGGGTAGATACAATCGGAATAAAAATAAATAAAAGCGATTGAATTGCACAACGGAATCAAAATAGTAAACTAGCAACAAATTTAATAAAAAAATTGTTAATCGATTCTGAACATAAAAAAAACCTATGGGACGGAGATAAATAGCTCCAGTTATCCACGATCGAATTATATTTGTTCGATACACTCTTGTCAATATGACGGTGAATGTTGAATATGAAGGTTGAGAAAATAATACAAAAAATACAATGGCGAAAACAAAAAAAGTTAATTCTTTATTAATTTAATTCAAATCAAAATAAAATTAAATAGAAAATAAAATAAATAAAAATATATAAAGAATTAGATAAATAAAAAAATTAAGTAATACTTAATATCCTCATATAAATACTTGAAAAAAAAAAATATAAAAAAAAACAAAGTACTTGATGCTGAATTTGCATTCCATAGATAAGAAACATAGATACAAATAGATAGAAAAGAAGTGTAGTTGAAAGAATAAATTCCGAAAAAACTAGGAAGAAATCTTGGGTTTATTCAATCAATGAATATTAAGTAAAATAAACAAGCTTAATCCCTCGTCAGGTTTCAGGTAATTCCATTTTTGCTATTTCCAGATCCAATTAATTCATTGTATTTCCTTTTCCTTTATCTTTTTTATATGCATCTTATATCAATCAAATTCTAGCAAGAGAATAGATTTTTGTCCTTATACTTATAGAATATGATATTCTATGGTAGGAATTCTAAATCGAAATAATAAATAGGTATGAATAGAACAAAAAAAAGGGGGGGTTAGGAAAGAAAAAATTATCCAAAACTATTATAGGACTCATCCACACCCTTTTTTTTTGTTCTATGCCTTAATTGAATTTCGTGGGATTAAGATTAAGTTCTGTAAAAACCCCTACCTTCTTTGAAATATCATGAACAGTTCCTGTAGGTTGAGCGCCCTTGTCAAGGAAATATAGAATAGCAGGAACATTTAAATGGGTTTGATTATTTAGCGGATCATAAAAACCCACTTTCCGAAGATCTCTTCCTTCTCTTCGGGATCGAACATCAATTGCAACGATTCGATAAACGGCTCATTGGGATAGATTATAGATGAACAATATCCCCCCTAGAAACGTATAAGAAGTTTTCTCCTCGTACGGCTCGAGAAAAAATGATTAGAAGTTCTGTCTCCGTAGAGAATTAGAATGTCAAATAGATCTATAAAATAACCAAATCAATTAGAAATTTAAGTGCTTCTTTCTTTTTCTTTTTAAAAAATGAAAATGAAAAAGAAAGCATTCGTACTCTCATAACTCAAGTTGGATAACTTTCGAACAGCCCAAAACAAAAGCAAATGCCTACGGATTTTCTTTTTTGAGTGGTCTCGAACCCCCTTTTTTGTCTCGTTTCGAATCTATTTTTGGATTCTTGATTCTGACTAATTGTTGAGACAATTGAAAACGGTATTTCCTTGTTCCAGGATCCGCTATCTTTGCCTTGAATCATTGGGTTTAGACATTACTTCGGTGATTTTTAATGTTTTAAAAAATGGCAGCAACACACCCCTTTTTTTGTTTTGATTTCTTTCTATCAAAGAATCATATGAACAATTGATTCCTGCATGATACACTTTTGATCGAAAGAGTTTTCCCAATTCCAACAAATTTTCTTTTTGCTTTTGGATTTCAAAATTGCTTGAATCAGATCCTTTCGATTTCTATATCGAAAATATACTTACGAAGTTTTTTCCAACTTATTGATTGATATTAACCCTAGATCCTTGCCCCTGATAAATGAATAAATACTTTCTACTCGAGCTCCATCATGTACTATTTACATTATAACCCAACAAAAAATGAGGATTCTAATAGAACAGAACAAAGGATGTCGAGCCAAGAGCCCATTCATATAAAATCGAAAACAGTGGATGTAAAAAAATCCATAGCGGATCATGTCCTTCAAGTCGCACGTTGCTTTCTACCACATCGTTTCAAACGAAGTTTTACCATAACATTTCTATAGTTTGGAACCGGTATGTAATTGATTCAATTATGGAATCATGAATAGTCATTGCTTCGGCCGATACACAGTCTTTTTTCTTTTTTTCCGTCTATATGAAGTGAATAGTTAATTTATGAAGAAGAGGCCTCAGTAAGAATTCAAATTAACCCTCTATTTTATTGTATGAATGCAATATTTCTTTATTTATAAATAAGACGACTAAAAAAATCAGTTAAATTCGTTTTGAATCCCCGTTGCATCTTCAAATGATTCGATAGAATCGATTCAACAATCTTACACTTCTTCGAGTACCAAGGACCAATACGAAACATTAAAACTATTTAATTGAAAAAATTTCCTCCCTCGGCATGACCATTTGCAAAAGAATAACGAAAGGGAATATTTAGGTTGTTATTCTTTCATCCTGAATCCTGAAAGATCAAATCAGAATTGCAAAAAATCGGCGATTTCCATATCTATCAGATTAGACTGAACAATTTTCATTGGAAATAATTATGTATATTGTATGTTAAATATTTAACAGTAAGGTAAGGGCTCGCAAATCTTAAAAAAAAAAAGGCGAAAGAACGTTATCACTGAAATAGAAAAATAGCAATCCATGTGTATAAGCATTTCCTCAATTTATGCGTAGTCTCTTTGGCTAGGATGTATGAATCACCCCCGTCTAAATTGCTTTTACAGCGATTTCCAATTATTCATTAAAACCAAAGACAAAATACCTAAAAATGAGGGTCAAAGAAAATCCATTCCGTATGGAACTGGATTATTGGTTAATGAGATTTGGACAGACACAGATATTGAAATCGATATCTTACATTGCTCACTAACTCTTATCTACTCCTACGCCCAATTCATTCTGGGGGGATGTAAATAAAAAAAAAAGATCCTATTTTACGGGATGCTAGACTATTTTGTATAGATACAAAGCCAAAAGGGTCCAGATTAAGTCATCGTTTCCTTTCCTATTTTTTTTTATTTTAACCTAACCTAGTCTTAAGAAACTTAATCCCGAATTCAATAGGAAATATAGAGGCTTTTTGATTTCTATTTCGAATGGATCCTTGAAAATTCAACTAGATATGGGGCGTAAGCCTTTTCTAAGAAACGAACTGAAATATGAAAGTGAAAGGGAGGGGCATACGCTAAAACGCCCATCCAACTTTTTTGTGAATTCAAACTCTTGTGATCGATGTTCCCATCTTACCTGGATCACAAATGCATTCAGTTACATTTTCGTATTATTTGAATTGAATTCAATTTGTGAAAAAGGATCTGATTCAGAGAAGAATTTTTCAAAATTATAAACAAGAAGTACATTTTATCAAAAATTATACTCTTAAGAAGGTTGATCAAAAAGATCATTTTGATTCTGTCCGCTCTGGGACGGAAGGATTCGAACCTCCGAATACCGGGACCAAAACCCGTTGCCTTACCACTTGGCCACGCCCCATTTCAATTTCGATTCGGTACTAATAAAGACTAATATTGGTATTGGTTGTTCGTCAATTCTAGTCCAAATCCCTAAAATTAGATTATGGTTTAGTGTTAAGATTTTGACACGTGTCGATCGAAAATGAAACCAAATTTCTTGATCATTACTTCTTGATCATTACATAGAATTCAATTAAGATATTGTATGAAAATATGATTTCTTTTATTCTCTTGTGAGAACTGAAGGATTTTTATTTTGATTGGTTCGGTTCAAAAAAGTATTTTTTTTGTTTACCTTACTTTATTTTCTTCATTTTTATCTTATATCAATAACATATTAATAACTCAATCAAAATACAATTATCTCCAAGAACAAAATGTTTGTTATGCTTAATATTTTTAGTTTGATCTATATCTGTCTTAATTCTTCCCTTTATTCGAGTAGTTTTTTATTTGCCAAATTGCCCGAGGCCTACGCTTTTTTGAATCCAATTGTAGATGTTATGCCAGTAATACCCATTCTATTTTTTCTCTTAGCCTTTGTTTGGCAAGCTGCTGTAAGTTTTCGATGAGATCTTTAATACTGTCCTAGAAAAATTCATGATTTATTCGAGTTCGAGAAAAAAAATTCTAACAATTGATAAGATCAGATGAGTCTTACAATATGAACGAACCCTCAATTCAAAAAATGAAATTCTTGGGTAGCCAGGATCCATTTTGACCCGTCCCCGCATTTACTGATTCTGACCTTTTTTCACTGAAAAACCATATTAGAGCCCACCACAAAATGGAAGTCTAATTGTGTTAATTTCTGAAATATTTATAGAAATTCTAAAAAGAACTTAATTTCTTGGTGTCAAAATCGGATATGTAGTATAAAAATAGAGAATCTATTCTCTTTTTCCTTTTCCCCCCAAAAACGATTTGGAGATTGTGTAATGCTTACTCTCAAACTCTTTGTTTACACCGTAGTGATATTCTTTGTTTCTCTCTTCATCTTCGGATTCCTATCTAATGATCCAGGACGTAATCCCGGACGCGAAGAATAAAAAATAAGAAGTTTTTCCTTGCTTTATTCTTATAAGTGTTCTTAGGATTTTATCTATTCCGCAGCTTTTATTATTACAAAAAAGCAAAAATGTTCGCTAAATTCGAATTCGAATTTGAAAGATACCAAGCCATCGACGGAAACGGAAAGAGAGGGATTCGAACCCTCGGTACGAATAACTCGTACACCGGATTAGCAATCCGACGCTTTAAGCCACTCAGCCATCTCTCCTAATTGAAAAAAAAAAGAATTACTATGTTACAGTACAAAAAAAATAATGCTTGAAAAAAGACCCTCTTTACTTTATTTTCAATCTTTACTTTCTATAATACTATATTTTTCGATAATACTATATTATTTTAGTATATTATTTGACTTTCTATATTATAGAAATATTTAGTATATAAATAAATTGATTATATAATATCAATCAATTTATTATATAGCTTATAGAAATAGAGTTTATAGGATTGATTTTTTTTATTTTCGTTTGTATTCATTCTATTATAGAAATAGATACAACTTTTATCAGCAATTCGATTTCTATAAAATTAAAATAAAGAAAGGATTCGAAAGAGATATCTCGAATCGAAATAGAAAAAAAAAAAAGAAAGAAAAGAATATCTCTTTAATTTCATTCAACAGGGCCTTTTTTGATTTCCACTTCCACGGCCTGGCCTGGTCAGTACCCAGCCGGGCCCTTTTTTTGTTCCAATGAACCACACCGCCGAACCATAGAAAAATTATTTTTTTGTATTTGATTTGAAACCAAAAAATGAAATCCTTGTTATTGTATTCAAACAACAATAAAAAGAAGGACTATTTCCAGTTCTTAATTATTAAATTTAATTATTTAAACGAAATAAGTCCTCTTTTCCTAATTTCATTAAGACTCCTGACAAAGGCGTCAACGTTCTAATCTCTAATTTTCATTTCATAAGTATTTTTCATTTCTGTCCTATCTTGATTACGCCCGATTCTCTCGTTCGACAAAAGTCCCTTTTTTATACAATAATCGCATTGT